AAAGAGTAGAATGAATGAGACAGATAACGACTTTTGAAACGTTAACAAAAAGGAAAAGAGAATAGAAACAATAATATAATTAGGGAATCGGAGCCAAATAGGCCTTTTTGGGGATAGAGGGACTTGAACCCTCACGATTTCTAAAGTCGACGGATTTTCCTCTTACTATAACTTTCATTGTTGTCGGTATTAACATGTAGAACGGGACTCTATCTTTATTCTCCTCCGATTAATCAGTTCCTCAAAATCAAAAGATCTATCAGACCTTGGAGTGAATAATTTGATCAATTAATATTCGACTCTTTCTTAAACTTGGAATCAATTGACAAAAATTCGCTTATTTGCCATAGAATAGAAATATGACAAAATAAAAGGCCAGGTCATCATTAATCATTTGAAGATAGTATTTCAGTATATATATATATGTATATAGGTTTATCCTTTACTTTAATTCGAAAGTTGTGACGTAAGGATTCCTTTCCTAACGCAAGGCGGTCAACCCAACTCCATTTGTTAGAACAGCTTCCATTGAGTCTCTGCACCTATCCTTGTGTTATTCTTGCTTTCTGAATCTTTCTTTGTTTTCGGACAATAGGATTTGGCTCAGGATTGCCCATTTTTAATTCCAGGGTTTCTCTGAATTTGAAAGTTATCACTTAGTAAGTTTCCGTACCAAGGCTCAATCCAATTAAGTCCGTAGCGTCTACCAATTCCGCCATATCCCCCATATCCCCTTTTTCCTCTTTTTTGCTTATTTTCTATCTTCTTTTCTCTTTCTCGACGACCCATATTTGGTACAATCAGAAATCATTCTATTACTTAGATATCCGCAATTCAATATATATGTATATACACCACATACGTAGTATATATGCCTTTCTTTCTCTGATTTTTTCGTGAAATTTTGAATACTCGAAGGATCACTTCGTTTTTTCGTCTTAGCTTCCACCTTTCCGAATGAAAAGAAACGCAATGTTTCATTATGATCTAAATTGAATTTATCTGTATTGTATCTTTCTATTTCATTTTTTCTTTCCCTAGAGCGGACCTTCCCTAATTCTAGATAATTCGAATCTAATTGAAAATAACGAAAAGAATAGCGAAAACGAAAATGTATTACATCTATTTATTACATTACAAATTTAATTTATACAATGTAATAAATTCGATTTCTATAAATCTAAAAAATGAATTTTGTATTTATAGAATAAAAATTTTATCTTCTATCTATATAGATAGAATCTATTCATTCATATTATTTGATTTCATTCATATTATATACTCATATTCTTTATTTCTTTTTTTTATTCTATTCAAATTCCTTTTTTTAATAATTTGATATGTATTTCTATTCTAGAATATTAGAATTCTATAACTCAAAAATAAAAAATAGATATTAAATAATCTTAAGAAATGAAAAACGAAAAATCAAATTTGACTACCTAATTAAGATATTCTTTATTGATAAAGAGATAATTGATAGAATAAGTGGGTCGAAATTCTATATTCTATATTGTGCGATATTCTATTAATCCTTATATTAATTCTTATGTTCTATAATAAGATTCAATTACAATATTTATTTGCAATTCTATTATATCTTCACATTACTTATATTACTTATCAAGAGCTAAGATTCAACAGTTTGCTTAAGTTCCTCTGCATATAAAAATGGATCTTAGTTTAGCCCGCTTAGCTCAGCGGTTAGAGCATCGCATTTGTAATGCGATAGTCATCGGTTCGATTCCGATAGCCGGCTTTTCTCTATTTGGTTTATTTTTGACATGATTGATAGTGTCTTTTTGAAATCTTTGCAATCAAAGAGTATTGAAAAAGCTTCTCTTCCCCTTTTTCAAAAGGTCCCCGATAATTATATTATGTAGTAGGATGTAGTAGGAATTGCCAATTATGAATTGAATAAAAATGAGAGTCATTCTATCTCCGCAGAACAAATCAGGGACTCCTGATATAACCTTTCTTTATCTATACTTTTCTTTGTATACCTTTCTTTTTGTATAGATCTTTAGAAATAGATATGTATTCTATAAAAAAATCAAAGATATATTTAGATTTAGATATAAAAGAGAGTCTGACTATTGATAGAATGTATCTCATTCTTATTTCTAGTATAAGTATATATTTAGTTCAGTTTTAAGTTAGGTTTATAAAATTTCAATACAAAAAAAGGAGTTTTTATGTCACGTTACCGAGGGCCTCGTTTCAAAAAAATACGCCGGCTGGGGGTTTTACCGGGACTAACTAGTAAAAGGCCCCGAGTCGGAAACGATCTTAGAAATCAATCGCGCTCCGGTAAAAAATCTCAATATCGTATTCGTTTAGAAGAAAAGCAAAAATTGCGTTTTCATTATGGTCTTACAGAACGACAATTACTTAAATACGTTCGTATCGCCGGAAAAGCAAAAGGTTCAACAGGTCAGATTTTACTACAATTACTTGAAATGCGTTTGGATAACATCCTTTTTCGATTGGGTATGGCTTC